TTCCATCTTTCTATGAACGAACTGTGGCATTAACAAAGCTTCAAGGGCCTTACCATCCCGGTTAAGGAATGACAGGTCTACGTTCTGGTCTACCCGCACGTGACAGAATTGTGCATAGTCCGTATGTCATCCCGCTTCCAAAGCCCGATCTTTCTCTGTCTGGGTTCGTCTAGCTTTGCATTGCTTGCCTGGCTTAGACTGGGTTAATTTCCCCCTTTGAAAGCCCCATACCTTACTAGAGCCCCCCAACAAGACCACAACTCAATTAAGTCCGCCTTCTGTCCTCCACTACCAAAAGACGTGGAGACCTGTTTCTCTCGTCAGCTCCTTACCTAAGGTTACCTTAACGTCACTTCCTTGAACTCGCTTAAGGAAATCCCGAGCTCCAATCAGCTCAGCCCCAACACTCGAAAATAGTAGCTACACAACAACAAGACAATGGGGCCTACAGACCCCCACGACTATTAATAAAGCACTGCTCTTTCCTCACATCTACCTAACCAATTCCGATTGAGCGCGTGAAAATGCAAGATGGAGGCCTTTCAGAATGAAAGGAAGATAATCCCTGGGGAAAGAGATCGGCAATTCGCTCAGGCGGTTAGTTAGTTGTAATTGAGTAGGCAGTTCTTCTCTTTGCCTTTCAGCCGGCTAGTCTGCTTATCCCTCTGTGAGCGGAGATGGTGATACAGGAAGTGTTGTGGCTTTGGTGGAAGGCTGGGAAGATCCTTGTTTGGGTTTGGTAGACTCTTAGTTTGGGACGATCTTTCCGGTTTAGGAATTAACTATGGAATTCGGTCACTCGGGTAAGAACTTAAGGCATTGAAAGACGTGAACCAAATCATTTAAGCGTCCACGTATTGGCTTCGATTCTGGCAGAAGCACACGACCCTTTATGTTAGGTTAGGGTCCTAGTATCACACCCGAGGCGAGGGTCTATTCGCTCCTTTGCTTCTACAACTACTTTCGGTACCTTTCCCACTTGCTTTGCATCATTCTGTAACGAGAGCTTACAGAGCACCTCTTCAGAACTCGATTCCCTAATTCGCTGTGAACAACGGACAATATAAGTTATCTCTCTGATTAAGATCAGATCAGGCTTGATGGAATCCCTCATAAAAGCTGTGAAAGTAGGGATTTAAGCATAGATAGAGGTGAGAGTTTAGCCTCTTGATTTAGGAGTTCAATAACCCGCGGTATTCTTAAATAAAAGCACTTTACCTTCCCAGGAGTTTGTGTATTGATGCCGAGAATACACTTTTTGATAAAATAAGCTCTTTGAGAATAAGTTGTGTGTGTAAAAATAGGTTGCATATAGTAACCGGAGTTGAGGACATGAGAATCTAGTGTAGAACTCGAGATGGGATGAATACCAGTTCTTAGAGTTATATTATCCGCTGCTCTTGGAGTTGAGGTATTTCTTTCGCTATTGAATCTCGTCTGTCTGTAATAAGCAATTCTTACCCTGTCTGTGTATGAGGAATTAGCGGTCTGCAGATGCGCTTTCGGGAGCAGATAGAGTGTAAGGAAGATAATCGGATGTTGTGCAACGGTAGGAGCTCCCTGTTCTCATTCCTTTCTTTATCGGTTCTTTAGACCTTTGAAAAGTAGTTGCCTGATGGGAAGGAGAGGTGACTTGAGAGTCGGGTTCCTAAGAAAATAGAAGGTCCTCTTTCGTTCCTAAAGGATGATCTAGCTGTGGATGATGTCCCAGCTCGAGAGGTCAACCTTGTAATCTTCCCCTTCTTCTTTCCTCTAGCGGGCTTTGTCTCATTCATTCTTCTATGTTTGAAGCGATACCTCTTACTCCAGAATAGTCACGCTTCCCAGCTGCGATTGAGGAGTTTATTAATCAATATCCGCTATTCTGCATCTGGTCTTTCCGCCCGAAAGAAGAGCTGGCTTTGCCCTAGTAGAAAGTGATATGGATTCTTAGCTTTTGAGCAAGAGACTCTCATCCGGAGGACAGGTAAAGTCTAGCTGCCTATTCTCTTCCGACTAGCTCTAAAAGCCCGTTCTCAGTTGATTCAATAGCTGCGCTTACAAGATCTTCCTCTAAGCTCTAGAGAACGTCGAATCATCATCCACTCCTCAACAAAGAGCCTATCTTTGATAGCACTGGGATTAAAGACCAGCTTCTGAAACAAGAGCGGACTCACTCACATACTGGATAGGTGGCTCGGAATTATAGTGCTAGTTCCGTTCCTCAATCGAAAGTAAAATCACCAAGCAAAAGGTAGGAATTGGGCACCGGAGAATGGAACTTTGACAATCCGGATGTACTTCTGCTGTCAAAATGAGAGTTTCAGGCACCTTCTGGGCGATGTCGGAACCATGTTCTATAAAGATCCCGCTACAGCCATTCCAGACATCAGCTTAGGCGCGAGTAACAGACCCCTATGGGGAAAGATTCCTAAATAAACTCTTTCGGTCGGCTTCGGTACCTATTGATGAGGAGATGCCTACATTCTCAAACTATGCCGGTTCGATTTCTAGATCCTAGAAACAAGGGATTCTTTCTCTTGGGTCTTCGGTTCAGAACGAGAATCCAGTCCAGCAGGAGGTGCTTTCAGAAGAGACTTCTCCCGGATCAGCATCTGAGCTGAGTCAGTGTCATACTATTCATGATCAATTCAACCGGGAAGATACCTAATATAGTGAAAAATACCTTAATAAAGGGCTATAGGCCAGCCTAACATAAAGAGGAAGAATCGTACTACCCACATTGTTTGCCTTTCGACAGAAACATTTCCCTTAACCGTAGTAGGCGAGCAGGTAAACTATATTGTTCCCCGAGGCATTCTTTAAAGCATCTTTACAAGGTAAATCTTGTATCTCTATTCGGGTTTCTTTGACTTTGAACGAATTCCAGTATTCTATCCAACCCTTTTATTGGAGTTTTTGCACAGAGAAGTCTACGAGGTTCCGGAGACTTCTACTATTTACCAATCGGGCAACCTTGAACCTGTACCATCCGAACCTCTTCATCTTGCTATTGGCCGCCTCGGTCAAGCCTCTTACTAACCTCTACGGATCGGTCGAGCATCTTGTCTTGTGCCCTCTCCTCTGTCTTATGACTTGTTAGCCGAGCTAGTTCCTTACTTTCCCCACCCAGGGCTTCTGTCCTTTCCCGGAACAGGCTTTTCAGGTGAATTGATTGAGGAATATCCTTTGGTTGAAGACAATTTTCCATACTTTCCGGCCAACGTACCTAGTTAGAAGAAGTAGGAAACTCCCCATCTTAATACCCTGTTTCAGCTTCTTCTATCCTCTCCCTTTCAGTCGAGCTTCTTCGCTCCTTAACTTCTTTCACTCCTAACTTACCGGGAAAGCAGGAACCACCTTCAATGGCAAGCATCCTTTCTTTCATATGCGCTCTGTGAGAAGCTTCTCGCTGTCCATGATGCCCCTAAAGATCGAACCATACCACTAGGGAGCCTCGATACCTCAACGATACCTTGAGATGTGACAAAGCAAATGCTAAGGCATCTTCTGACTCCTTTGAAGAAAGGTTTTGAAGAAAATATCCGGGTAATCTTCACTGAAATATGTCTCAATACAATAGACAGTCTCTTCGGACTTCCGGCTGTATAAGTAAAGATCCCCCTTCCTTAGTGCTCCTTTGGAGCAAGTGAAGTTACTGCGGAATTGCTTAGACTAGCTTGACTGGACTAACTGGCGAAAGAAAGGAGGAGGAATGGAATCGCCGACTGATGTTACGATGACCGGAACAGCTTCTACTACTCTCACTTTCCATTTCACTGGAATCATCGACTCCTTTCTGGGACCATTCCGAAGTGCCTGAGAAGGTCGAGTCATTCTAATTGCGAGGTTCGTTCTCGATTAGTCATGCGCGGAGGGAGAGAACGGTGCAATTGACCCAGTCTCATCCCCCTACTCCAAGGGGCTTCACACTATGGGAGTTCCTTCTACTTGACCAGCTTATTTGGATTTCCATTACCAGCCCCCCTATTGATTGGTATTGTCTTCAAATCAGTGGGTTCATGCAGCACTGAAAGCGAGAAGGAGGCAGTAGGAGGCATAACTGAAATCATCTAAGCTGACAAGGACACAGAAAAGGAGGATGCTGAGGAAGAAGGCATCAGTGAAGAGGAAAATCAAGACTGAAGCAGAGAAGGAAACCTTTAGGTTGCTCTGATAGCAGAGAAGGAAACCATTAGCTTGGTCTCCCCTAAGACTGACCTCTTTTCCAATGGTGGGTGCCAGCAACTTTCACTTGTTGGGAGTAGGGGCTGAAAAGAGCTCTTTGTATAGGTTGGGTTTGCTGGGCTTTGAAGCTTACCTTATTATTATGAAAAGGGGAAGGATAAAGGAGCTTTTAAGCCCTTTTGCTGGATTGTTGGTCTGCAGCCCCGCCCTATAGATAGAATGAATCAAATAAGGAGAGGCGACCGAGCCACTCTTATACTACTCCTTTCCTTGCCCCCTTCTCACTCACTTAAAGGAAGGGCGAAGTCGCTGAAGCGAGTCTAAAGGCCAAAGAGTGATCTTTGAACGTTACTACGCATCCTTATTAATTCATAGGTATAGTGTAAGGTAGGTTTGTTTGGGTATAGCAGGACTTGAACCTGCGACCATTAGGTTAAAAGCCCAATGCTCTACCAACTGAGCTATACACCCCAAATAGATAAATATAGTCGTAAATAAAGATTGGTGCAGAAAAGAGGGCGGGGTTGGGTCTGGCCTTCTCCTCATCATATTAAAGGGGCTCTGTATGAGGCTCGTACTGCGGAGCAAGCGAAGAATAAGGGCGCGCGTTAGCACTCCTGCAATAAAACGGCCTTACTCAACAAGCGCACCTTTATTATATTAGTAAGTTTTTTACACTCATTGAAGATTCTATCTACAAAAGGAGGTCAACGGGGGATACTCAAGTTGCTCTCACTGACACCATCTACGAGAAGGTGAGGTCGTCTTTCTTTCCAGCCGCCATATGGTTCGCCTTAAAGCCGGAGAAAGGGAGGAGCTGTTATCTATGTAATTACGGTCTTTGTTGGATATTGTTTAACCTATAGACTTTCTATTATCTATATTTTTAAACCCATTCATAGGACCACCGCCTACCGCATTCCTGCCCCGGCCTTTTCTTTCGCCCGACACAATTGATTCGTCATGGGGAACCCTAGCTTGAGGCTTGCTTGTCTCAATCAATTTTATTGCTTTAACTAGTCATGCTATGGAGAATTCATTCCCATTGAGAGCCAACTGCTTCATGCCCCAGATCGCGGGGATTCTTATTGTGTGTGGTCATATTTCCTATTCATTGAGTAAAGGGCCGCGTTAGACCCGCAAGGCTTTCATCGGAGCACATCGCTTTCGCTCCTTAGTTTCTCAGTGGAAGAGGACCTTTCTCGATCAACTATCTTACTTGAATGAAGAAAGAAGTCAACTTTCTATAAAAAATTATCTGAATAGCCGAATAAAGGAATTTTGGGCTTGATAGCCACTCCCCTGAAAAACTGCAAAGAAGACGATTCGCTACTTCCGAATCGCTGCATCCAGCTCCTCCAGTCTCCTCGATTGGCCCCCTTCGCCGTTGTGATACCCTTAGTTCACTATTTTCTTGTATATAGAGTAGAGTGCCTGTCTGTGATTCGGGTTTGGCCCTCCCTGCCGAGCAATCCCTCTCTCTTTACCTGCTACTGTGCTAAGGCTTCCCTTCTAACAGCAAATAGGCCAGACCAAGCGCTCGAAAGCAAGTAAAGAATTAGCTCAGGTGAACAGAAAGAAGAAAGAATCAAAAGAAGAAGAGGAGATAGTATCCCCCATTGAAGAGGCTGGTAGTTTTTCGGGTGGATTGCTTTTCATAGCTATCTTTCATACCCTTGCGATTCTACTTTTCGGAAAGAATGCGTTGGTATAGAATCTAGCAGCAATCCTTCTTGCTAGGCTAGTCTTAACTGAAGAAGTCATTTATAGACTCAGCAGTTCAGCCCGCAACTCACTAACTACAGCTTCTATCTCCTCTAGGTAGGTCCCATTAGACTGATCCTTAGTCCTTCTCCCCCGCAACCAGGCAGGCCTTAATTAAGGCTTTCCTTATGAGCTCACTAATCGACTGCTTGCTTCTCTCGAGATGCGAAGAATAGCTAAAATAAAGACTCTCTTTGGTCCTTTCGAAGCAGATATTCGTACGTCCATTGGGTTACTTGAGGGTAGCACAGGTTTCGGCTTGACAGCTTTCCTTCCTCCTATAGCAAAGTCTGACTCTTGGATCGGATCAACGGTTTTTTCGTAAGTAAAAGGGTCTTTCATATTCAAATTACAGATATTAATAAATCTATCCAATTAAAATTGTTGTACCAAGCTTCCCTTCTTAATAAGTAAGAAATCACTTTACTTGTTCAAGTCAGTCTAGTCAACTCCCCTAACTCTATCGAGTCAGTAATCCATTCCCTTCGAATCTAAGGCTCAATGATGGATCCGGGCGCTTTCCAGAGGCGAAGACTGAAACTGATATCACCTGGCTCCGGGTGGACCATACTCCACCTTTCGTCCAGTGGGTAGCTCCGCTCAGACTTATACTAAAAAAAAGGTGGTTGGACCTATGCCTACTATGTCTGTGAGGAAGTTGGGCTTCTACATCTTGATTAACCGGGTGACTCGTGGGATGAAATAAGAGTTCATTCTGGATAGCATGGCCTGGGCTGGGGATCTGGGATCTATTCTCAGTCTCCCAATGGGATAATATGATTAAAGGATTAAAAAAAAGAAAGCATCTATTGACAAGTCGGAGTCGGTCTTACTGCCTTTGCGCATCTGTCTTTGCTCACTCCATGTGTGTGGGGTAGGCATCCTCTGCACATGCGGGTGATGCGACGTGGCTTACAGTAGACTAGACGATAGACTAGAGATCATTCGGAAAGGATCTCCCTCGAGGGGGGTCGATCCTCCCGGTGAACTGACCGTAGCCCAAACCGACCGCATGACTGATTGATGTGACGGTCTTCAGTCTACCCTCTCACGTAGCCCATGCCGGATGAATCGTATAGGAAACGAAAGAATCTCACTATAGAGATGGAACCATTCCTTTTTGGCCCCTCGTCTCGTATTGATTGATATCGCACGCTAGTCAGTGACCCTTTGTCATGATCGTGCGTTACGGCCCTTTACTGTTTTGTCATTTTGACATTGAGGGCTTGTTTTGAAATAGTTTCCGGCGAGGGGTCTATGAACCCTTTCTATTTGAGGGACCGAGCCAATGAAATGAGAAGGCTTCCTTCTCGCCTTCTTTCTAGCATATTTCCCCCCGTCTTTTTGGTGGATCTCGCTAGTGAGACATATTGAATCGTACGTATATGGACTAGTTGCACCCATCACCTGCCCGAATGCCTGTATCAACCGTTGTTTCGGTGCGCCTTTACTAGAAGAGAAGGGAAGAAGACACTTACTATAAATCTATTCCACCGGAAGACTACCGCTATTCCTTCTCTTTCTGTCTATCGTTTATCTTTTTCTTTTTTGCGAGTGAAGTTCCTCTCCTTTTATATGTGCATTCCCGATCTTTTTAGTCTCTTGAATATTCGATTTAGAGTTAAGAGGTGTCTATGCCACTAACCAACTCCTTAAAGAAATACAAGAGCTTCTCCGGCAAACCACTAGAAGTACCCATCGAGTCGAGCAATTGGATGCTAAGAAAGGTTTCTTTCTGGGCTAAATTCTAAGCCTATAGACTGAATTAGGAGAGCAGAGGTTTAATCCAAAACCTGGAAAGCAAGCTATATCGAAGCCCAATGCCAAGCAAAGCCCTAGACTACAAGTGAAGAAATTGGGTTCCACTAAGCGCCCTTAACCCGACACAAGATGGGACCCTATTAGGTAGGATAGTGGGCTTAGTCAGCCCAACATAGGCTGTCTACCAAAAAGGGGAAGTTCCCGTGATTTAAGGTTTCTGGATATCCTACCCTAAGACGAGAGGGTTGGGCTTAGAACAAGACCCATCGGTGGATAAGATCACATCTTCATAACAAAAGGTGTACACGTTCGGCCTCACTCAAGGTAATGGGCCAAACCTAACGAGTCCAAACAAATTGGATCTTTTTGTATGACAAAACCACATATTGGTAATTTTTTTCAGTAATTTTTTTCCTCAAGCAATAGGGTTTTACCAGTCCCAGCAGAGCCTGTGATGAACACGGATTTGCCCTGAGGGATGGCAGACAAAATATGCTTCTGCTCGTTTCCCCATTCTATTGGAGTGAAGGTTAGCCCAATGTTAGCATTCAGATCCATTTTCAGCCCTGGCCCGGAAATGCCACCTTTTCCTGGCTTTCCAAACAAAGCCCATCGAAGTCCAGTCCATCTAATTTCTTTTTATCCCATTCCAGGACGGCCCAGGCCGCTATCCGAGTGCAATCGGCAAAAGCAAGTTTACCTTACTTATATTAATAATATAATTCGTTCTGCTGTCAAAAGTAGGGGAAAGTGTCTGATCCTTTCAATCAAGCGATAGAGGCAGAGGCTTTACTTCTTTAGCCTACGCTAGGACGGAGCTGCTGTCGAGTGACGATTGGCCGAGGGGAGTTCAATCATGAAGCTGGGTACAAATAAGCCAGTAAAAGACAAGTAGAAGCCAGTGAAAGAGGAGTAGTCAGGGTACGACGAAGCACGCCTGGTACGTAAGCGAATACGGATCACGTGGGTTTGTACTGATCCGCTTTCGAGCTGTCGAGTGAGGATTGCTCCATCTATTAAGAAAGGACGCGGAGGGCCTTGTTTATTTATAAAGGGAGTACTCTCTTCTCTGATGTGCGTTCTATTATTGCCTCCTATTCCTGAGGGAGTGATCGGGATTAAGCCGCGTGGCGATACCCGCGAAAAAGAAAGGACTATTCGCTCTTTGGGGTGGGCCTTTCGTACTCAAATCCGTACGGGGAGAATTATTCAGCGCACTAAAATCTAGTGGATGTGGTTCAATATTTATGAAAAGCCAGGGTTAAAATGATCCTTGTTAGGGAACCAAGACAAGAATTCTTACTAATAATAAGAAAGGGTTAAGGGCCTCTAACGCCTATAAATATAAGCTTCTTTCAGTCTCTATTTGGCAAAGCAAAGGGAGACGGGGACTTTAAAGTCGGCAAGAAAGAGCTTTAGCCATGGATATCGTTGGAAGACTTGCTGAAATTCAACAAGAAATACAAACCGCGGAAACCGAAAAGCTCCAACAGGAGAATTCGCTCGGTCTGTTATGGGAGCATCCGCCAGCTCTCGATCCTGAGGTCGTAGGAAGAGTGATGCAAAGGATACGGGACCGCATCCGAGCTCTTGAAGACCGGAAAGAGGCCCTCCTTCAAGAACAGCAATCTCTCCTTGTGGAGGGGGCCATAAGCAACCGCAGGGGAAATGGAAACAACGGGGGGAACTAGAATAGAAGAGTCCGTCGACTCTTTCTAGAAGATTTAAATAAGTAGTCCGTCGACGCAAAGTAGTGTGTTTTAATGCATGGCTTTATTTGTTATGTTTCATGTTGTTTCTTTTGTTCTAATATGTTATTAGTTTACTTTGTAATGTTGTGTTTAGTTGTGTGGCTGGTTTGTCTATGTGTGCGTAAGCTTCATAAAGGGTCCGTCGACTCTTTCTAGAAGATTTAAATAAGTGTCTGTAGACGCAAAGTAGTGTGTTTTAATGTATGGTGTTCTTTGTCTTTTTTAGTTGAGATCTACTCCGGATGCTTACTGGAGATAGACTCCTATCTATGCTAACTATCTTTGTTTGGTTTTCTTTTTTATGTTTGCATGTATGGTATGGGAAAAGCCCTAGTTGTAAATCTTGACTACTTATGAAAATATAATAAATAATAATGTTCGTAAAAATGTGCTGAAAATTTAGAAGGTGTAAGCTCAGTGTACTGGAGATGCGCTTATTAAGCCTTTCTAGCTTTGAAGCAAACTTCTTCCTTGAGTCTGCGCCGTCTTAAAAACCAAACCCTAATCTTGCTAGTTCAGTTCGTGTGTTTTACGTGAGCGCGTTGAACTAGTGTGCATGGACCTTAGCCACGAGTTTTTCGGCCTAGACGCTAATAACACGAAAACACTTTGGTCCTGGGTTTTCGATCTCTGTTTTTGCGCTTAGTCTTGCTTCTTTGGTCACTTCCCTTTTCTTGCTAAAGAAACTTTATCACCATCTCCTGGGCGATCCGTTCACAGAGTCCTTTCCCATTCTACCTAGGGCAACATGTTGAATGAATATTCCGGAGAGCCAAGAGAGAATGAACTGCCAATAGACTTGAATGAAAAGCTAAATAGAATAGAATTGATTACAGTTGCAGAATCAGAATAATCGGAACTATTCTTTATCTTCTTACCGTTCGTGACCCTATTAGTGAGCCAACAAGCAACAAGTAAACTTCCAAAGCTTCTAACAAGCAAGCTTCAATCGGTAAAATCCCCGAGTGAGGTGCCCTAACGCTATACTATAGGCTTGAGCTAATCATTCCTTCCTCTTGCGAGCAAGCGATTTCACATTCTTCTCCCTATCAGGCCTTTTGTCCTCGTAAGCAACGGTATTCCATCACTTAGTAGCTATGGTATTAAATCACTCGAGCTAAGCGAAGAGGTATGAGATCACTGAAAGGAGAGGATTTAATCGGATGATCGACCGATAGGGAAAGGTTACAGCTGTAAGAAATGCGGTTACTACACTCTGATTTATCTGATTCTCGTTCGCCCACTTTACTTCTAAAGAAGATGGATTTATGGTAAGAATATAGCCCCTCGTACGACAAAAAGGCAGACAGCTAGACTTTTGATTAGAGGTTCAAGGGAGAACTGCGAGGAGAATCGAGATTGGCGCTTAGAACGCAATGTTAGGGCCATTTATACAGACAGACATAGGGTTGCTTGTACGAGGATAAATAAAGGATAAAAATGGTTATGGCGTTAGGAACGAGTCCACACTTGGGTTAGAACAAATTACTAGAATTCGTTGAGCCAGTGGCGGAAGGATAAGGGAGAAGGAGAAGAGTTAACACCTCCAAAGGGCTGGGTGAGAGAAAGCGTCCTTTGTTGATACTTAGTGTACACCGCCACCTACTGAAATGGATTAATAAACGTTGCTTTCTATTGCTTGTAGCGGCGTTGCTTCCTTTTGTTCACCGCGTGAAATCTTGAGAAAGAAGGCCTTGTGGGGCATCTCCAGCAGCGCCAAAGAAGGAAGATGGAAAGTCTTCTTTGTAGACTCGCACCGCTCACTTAAGGTTTTATACAGAGGGGGGTTGTCTTGATTCCCTGCTGAGTCGATAACTGTAAGATCAGTCAAGCAGGCTAGTCAAGTACTCCTGTCAGCCATAAAGCAAAGAGCGTAGCGGGTAATCTGTGCAAGAAGTGACTTCCTTGCCTTAATAACTTATTATCTGTCCGAAAAGAGAGGGGGATGAATGTGAAATGAAACCTTGATTTTCTTATACGATTACGATACCACCTGTCGCACCTCCGTACTCTGATTCAAATGCGGCGTATGGAGATTCAGATAGGAATGATTCGGGTGCTGAGGACAGGAATGATTTTGTTTAAGCTTAAGATTCGGATTCAGGCTGGGGAGGAAGTCCTCTCCTAGTTCTAGTTGAAGTGGATAATGATCGAAGGGAGAAAGAATCGTCTTAATCATTTTGATGTGACATCGGCCAGGCGATTTCAACTCGGAATCTTCTTTCCCAAAGGGAGTGATCAGTGGAGGAAGAAGAAGCTCTTACAGAATCAGCCGCTCTTAGCTCTTAAGGGAGTTATTTTCTTCACGTCTCCTAGGCTAAACCGATTTAGCTTTATAGAAGCACCTTTATCTCCGCTTCGCCCACTAGAGATTTGAAATTCCCCGCCCCTACTTTTAAAGTAAAGAAGATGAAGACTTATTTTCTTGTATCTTAGTGCGCATAATTGACCATTTACTTATTGAGTGGTATAAGTGGTACTACACCATTGCTGTTAGACTAGAATACTCCTTTGGAGGTTCTTCTCTCTCCTCCGGTTGTACCTTCTTCAGTGAACCGAACCCTTTCCAAACCAAATTTGCAGCTTTTGGTCTAACTTAGCCTATGATATCCATTCCCACTTACTTCTGTAAATGTAAAAACTTATCCCCCCTCTTTAGTTGGGCTCGTTCTTTCAATGGCCTCTTTACTTCTGATGGACCATGAGTTCTGGGCACATATGATTGCATACCGTCTGTATGGACAATCCTATATGTGAAGGGTTACTTATTAAAATAATTGAATTCCGTCCTAAGGCTTTCCATAATGCATTTTATGGCATGTTATTGTTGCCTAGTACCTCTGTGACCTTCTTCGATATCGATTGAAGAGGCATGAAAGAAACTTAAGGAAAAACTCTCCCAACGAAAGGTAGTTTACTTGCTTACTTGTTAGAGTCAGGTTTTTATCACTGACTTGCTAGAGTCAGGAATTACGCCTTTTTCAAGTGGTTCATTTGCCCCTCTCTAAGTAAAGGTAAAGCCTCCTTCTTTTCTTTTAGGGATTCTTTGTGTTGTAAGTCTTGTATCGAGTGGATTGGGGTCTTTCACCCTAAGGCATAAGACTTTAAGTAAGCCTTTCATTCAGATCCTAATCCTTGTATTGATAAACTCCCTCCCGAAGCAAGGGCTGAAGATCGAGTTTATGTGCTTGCAGGTCTTGTTTCACCATTGATTGGTCTATCGGCAAAGGTTGAATTTCCTTTGGCTTGAGGTGGAAAAATCTCTTAGCCCGTAGATCCCGTACGCTTTCCATTAGCTGTTCAGTACTACATCCATATTCCGTAAAGTACCTATTCTGTGCTAGCTTTCTAGTCTTCGATTCCGGTTAAGCAGCGGGGGTTGACCATTTGGGTATCGTTTAGCCGGCTAAGTTGCCTGCCCTCCTTTCTTTGTCTATTGGAGTAAGCGCAGGAAAAGCTGTCGATGCATTCCAACTCTCTTTTTATCTTTCTTAACTAGCCTTTTTATTTAATAAGAGAGGTACCTTGAAAAAGTGAATTGGAATCCTTTGGCTAAGTCCCCTAGTTGGCCCTCATTTGATCTTGGTGGAATAGCTCCTATCCTAGAAACCAACCCATTTGATAATAAACCCTATCGAGTGTACGCTTTCGGTTAAGTGAAGGGATAGACCGTCACTAACGAAATTTCAGATCAGGGAATGTTACCCGAAGCATATCTCGTTGGATGGATGTCGTTGCCGCGAAGTGAGCTTTTATGGGACTTTCACAAAGCGGACTACTATCAGTAGTATATGCCTTCCCTGGGAAAAGCGGTATAACATCCTGATCTCAAAGGAGAGCCTTGCTTTTTCTGTGCTGAGTCTATAAGCAAAGAGGGGGTGCCCAGTACACTTGAGATGCGTCCCAAGGTCGCCAATGACCAGTACTGCAACTGAAAGCCAGGTTATCTTACCCTAAAAGGCAGAGTTGGAATACTTCACTTTATTGGTTCAAATCCAATAGTAGCTAGAACCAGTGAAAGGGTAGTTCACCAGACCCGCTCACGATAATGCGAATGAAACGGCAGATAAGCCTATTACTGGTTACGGCGAGAAGATCCTAACAAACGGCCGGTTTACATTTACAACAGAAAAAGATAAGATAAGGCAATTAAGGGATGAAAGATAGCGGCAGACTAAGGAGTAAAGACTGACTCTTTCTCTTCTATTCTATGGAACACATTTAAAGACTGACTGACCTACTAGAGGGAATAATTACTCCTATTGACCGAAGGCTAAAGGACTCCTATTCTTTTTTCACAATCGCCGATCAGATGTTAGGAATCGATTGCAGCGAGAAGCCTCTCTTGGCCAAGAAGCAAGAGTTCCGGTGCGGGAGTAAGATTCTTATCCAATCTGTCTATTAGTGGAATCCCCAAAAATAAATATGAATCTCGTGTAAATGAAGGGAAATTTTATGGCTTAAAGGAGCTTTTAAGCCACTCTTCTAATTCCTCTTGGTCCGATCGGGTCTTGCCAGGGGTTGGTGCATTGATGCCGAGAATACGCTGTTTGAAAGGTAACTTGATCTAGATGCGGAGTCTAGTTTGCACTTTATGGTACAACTTTTTATCCTTTAAATAAGAGGAGGTGGTCAAGACCTTAGGCAGCTCGACGCATCTAGTTTCGGTCTTGCTAACGGGCGAAAAAAGGATGTTGGCCTTCCCATTTGAAGCGGAGAAGGGGACCCCACAGAGATCTACCTGGCCTCGCCAGCCAGTCTACTGATTGTCCATATTTTGTATTCTGCAAGCTTCTGGGGCAGGTCGCCTCTTATTTCATCGTATATATAATGGAATATATAGTATAGTTGGGGGTTGATCGCTAGTCTTTTAATCCACAAAAACCTCCTAAATACCTACCCTACCTTGGCATCTTTCATTGAAAAATGCGTATGGTAAGTAAGAATAAGAATGAACGGAAGGATGAGTCGATTAGATTAAGAGGAAGGAGGAGTAGGCATCGACCTAGTTAGTCGTTCTGAGTGAAGCTGAGGAGGTTCTTGGACTAGTTTCTCATGTATAAATAAATAAAATAATAAGGCTCCTTCTTTCTAGAAAGGGTAGTTTTTCCTGCCTATCTGTTCCTATGTGTGAAAACGAGTATGTGAACAGAACATATTTCAAACATCGAGATTGGGTTGGTGTTAAGTATACTTAATACAAGATCGAAAAGAATGCATTGGAAGGTAAACTCGACCTACTTTGGTCAGTGCAATAGGATAGGAAGGAACTTTCTACGGTCAATGCGAATAGAAGTTGACTGTAGTCAGTGCACAGTGTCAGATTTTATATTCCGTAAGTGTCAGTAACTTAGTGCATGTAAGGCTTAGAAGAAGAAAATGAAATATGAACAACCGCGCTGGTCGTAATAGATCGACTTTCATGCTAGTTCTTGCTCCAGCATGAAAGTTCCATTTCAGGGAAGGCTTTTTGGACTAAGGGTACCATGATACTTTCTGTTTTGTCGAGCCCTGCTTTGGTCTCTGGTTTGATGGTTGCACGTGCTAAAAATCCGGTACATTCCGTTTTGTTTCCCATCCCAGTCTTTCGCGACACTTCAGGTTTACTTATTTTGTTAGGTCTCGACTTCTCCGCTATGATCTTCCCAGTAGTTCATATAGGAGCTATAGCCGTTTCATTCCTATTCGTTGTTATGATGTTCCATATTCAAATAGCGGAGATTCACGAAGAAGTATTGCGCTATTTACCAGTGAGTGGTATTATTGGACTGATCCTTTGGTGGGAAATGTTCTTCATTTTAGATAATGAAACCATTCCATTACTACCAACCCAAAGAAATACGACCTCTCTGAGATATACGGTTTATGCCGGAAAGGTACGAAGTTGGACTAATTTGGAAACATTGGGCAATTTACTTTATACCTACTATTTCGTCTGGTTTTTGGTTTCTAGTCTCATTTTATTAGTTGCCATGATTGGGGCTATAGTACTGACTATGCATAGGACTACTCAGGTAAAAAGACAGGATGTTTTCCGACGAAATGCTATTGATTTTAGGAGGACTATAATGAGGAGGACGACAGACCCACTCACGATCGACTAAAAGGAAAGTCGCCCGGAGATATTGGTTCAAATCCAATTCGTGAGATGGCAGTGATCTATAATAGGAAGAATTCTTCTGCAGCTGATCCAGCGGTAAAAGATTTTATTTCAACCGAGGGGCATTAGTCAATCAATGAAAAGGAAGAAGTTGTTTAGTTCAAGAAGTAGTTTGGCTTCCCTTCCCGAATGTTGGTTTGGAGTTGACCCAGTAGCAGGAGTTGAACACAGCGGATATTGATCCGCTGCTACATCCGCTGAAAGATCTGTTGCCAGTTCTGATCGATGGGGATAGGCATGAAGGCCAATCATTCCGGTTATCTGAGTTTCCCTCGACAATGCCGGAGATGTTCTCAGATGCTCTTAGATCGGGGGTTGAGGTGGCATATCATAAGGAGTAGCCAGTTTCGATAAAACCGAAGCTAAGGAGAAAGATAACTACTCGACTAAGAAGTCAGTGTTGGAGGGGGACTAATACCTCTCTTCTAGCCAATACCAGGGAAAGACTTTCTAACCAATTCAATTAATAAGCTAAAGAGAAGTTACAGAAGTACGGAAGTGACAGAGAAGTCAACCTTCTTTGCCAAGGGACTAAACTATCTGCTCTATCTGATACTGAACTAGATGCCGCAAAAGCCCCAACTCTGGCTCAAGAAAAGAAGGGGTACCCATGAGATGAGTGCCCGTAAGTCGTAACGTTGAGTTACGGATGTGCTCCCATCTCTTTCTTTAGGGTCGGTGGAAGCTCGACTAGGAAGGTTTGGAGGTAAAGAGAAATTAATTGTCTGGGCAAAGAAAGCAAGCTGGGAAGTCATAGAGTTGCCCCCAAGATGAAAGGGGATTGGTGGCATCGGTGCCCTTCATTCATTGGATATAACCCTCGAGCTCTAACCCAAAGTTCTGCCCTCGACCTTTAACGACGGGACAACAAACAAAGGACATTTAACCGAAGAGCTCTAGACCAATAGACCCAAGCAGAGCTGGCTAAATACAGATCGGTACAAGTCCTACAAGTAGCCCTTTCTAGCTCCAATGCGGATAACGAAAAGAGAACAAGGACTAATAGACCAGTAGACCAATAGAATAGGCCGAGTTACACGGCTAAAAGGAAAGCGCTCGGCTCGCTCCAAGCATTCCGCTCTATAGTTATCTTGAATACTTCCACCTATCAGCCTGTGACCCTCCTCTCGTATTAAGAATAAGAAGTAGAGCTCAATCCCATCTTCTAAGTCGAGTGACTCCGCCCCGTTCCAGTGATGTTTAGCCGCTATAGATATGTAGCTCGGGGCCTTCTTGCAGGTCTTATCGTACCACTTGCTCTCAATCCCGTAATGCCCTTGTTATAGAAGCCTTTTAATTTCAAGTGCGGGCTAGCCTATTCCCATTGGCTTTCAAGCGTTTTATTTTAGTACCCTAACGATAAGCTAGGACCAAACTAAACTGACCCACGCACGCCCCTGAGTCTTAGGCCCTTTCATTAGAAAGAAAGCCTGGAAAGTCCCAGCCCACAAAAGCTCAGTTTCAATTGAGTCTAAGTGAATACACTACGCCATATAGTTCGGGATAAGAAAGCGTCTTACCAGCGTTAGGAGGAAAGAGTTTTGAAAGAAGAAAGCTGTACATGAAGGTACGGTATCCGCAGTTGGTGTTATAGAAGTGGCGGTCTTGAATAAGCAAGCGGTGCCAGTCTTTTCTGTTACAGTAAGAGCTTTTGAGTAAATAGAAGCTCTGGTCCTATCCTGTTGATGACGAATAAGAGTTTTTGCTATAGCCTTCATGTGCTGATACCAACTAGTATCATATAGTTGAGTGAAAGCTAGATATGCCTTGCATTCCGGAAGTTCTCGCTTACCGAGCCACGCGAAGAGTACCAGACCGGTGCTTGTACGTCTGCCCATTCCAGGGTCGATAGAGTCTACGGACGGAGTGAACCAAGTCAAATTAATTGAATTGTTTTTCGAGACCAAGAGTGAGTCGTAGATAGAAAGACCTCTCCTATCCGCAGCTCATGGACGGGACTCTGGGAAAATAAAAGGGTTCTTAGATACCTTCTTAAAGTTCAGTAGATAAATTCACTCCTTCTTTACTTGAGCACTGGTTAGACCGCTTGCAGGCTTTCTTATGGAACTAAAGCATAATATGACTTGCTTAATTTATTTCTCAATCTTTCTCTGATTCTAGCCGTGTAGTGGATCCGGCTTTAGTCGGCTAAAAAGAGGTGTGTGTGGCCGGGCTTCTTTCTTTATAGTGCTGCCTGCCCCCTTCTTCATTCATCCATTTAGGCCCGACTAGGAACACGTGGATCCAGGGAACCTGGCTCGGGAACAGCTTCTTACTAGTGGGGGCTAATCACAGTAAGAGAGTCCAATCTCTGAAATAGAGCTTAGTCTCTCCATAGTAGTAACATATTAATTGAAACTAATGCGACGGTTGTCAAAGACCGGATCTTTGCACTTCGCGACCCTATCCGAGTATGGACTTAGTGCAACGCCTTATAGAACAATGAAGTAATGTATCCATACGAGCTCCGGCCCTCAGCAGCTCGAATACAAAATAAACTTGTTCATTTATGTTACCTGTTGTGGACCTTCAACGTTTCACCTTTCATAGATCTGGGAAAGGCGGTTTAGGTTTGGGAAGTGACGTTGAGACTGGGCACGTGCGATAAGTAATAAAGAAAGCAAAGGGAAATCTGAGGAGTTAGAGCAGGGAACTATGGGCGTCCCTGCCTGGAAAACAAAGAGTAGAATTACGCGAAGGACCTCTAGCAACTCTACTACCGCCTTTCCTACCAAAAAGCGAACCCAACCGAAGGAAATAATATAAGGTCTGGAAAGGGCTGTAAAGAATCAAATTCCTTCCCCCCTTTCTTCCCCTGTTCCGGAGATCGATAGAGCCCTCTCGAAACCTAGCTGTGTGAGTTTGGGGGCAAGCAACTTCATCCCCGAATGGTTTTTCCTTTCAACCTCGGCTTTATTTTGTTATTTCTGTGGCCGATCACTCTTCTCCTTGGGTTTGGTTAACGCTGGGCACTCATAGGGCTTCCCTTGCACAAGTTCAGCCACACACACCTCTTCGTCTTCAGATTCAGGGGTCGAATCATACTCGACCACAGCTATTTCTAGACTTGGATCCTTGTAGTAAGTGCCCTTGGATGAAGTCCTTCTCTCTTTCTTTTCCTCCCGCAACCGCTCATAACTAGCGGCTCTAGTGACCAGGTTAAACAGATCGGTGAATTCTTTCCCTTCAAACTTCTCTCCCATATTTAAGTTCAGACCTCTCAGAGCCAAACTAACACACTCCTTTTCGGTCAAGGAGGTCTGACATCTAGTCCTCAGCTTCCTAAACCTCGCGATGTACTTTTTGACCGACTCGCCTTGGAGCTGACTAAGTCTTGCCAAATCGGCCACTGTAATGTCAGGTTCTGTCTTATAGAATTGCTCATGGATGGAACTTGCTTTCCAGATCGGTTAATAGAGTGTGGAGGGATGTTCATATACCAGGGGAAGGCCGATTTAGTAAGAGAGTTGGCAAAGAGCCTCAACTTGAGGTAGTCCTTGGACCTAGCTTCCCCACACTGGACCGAGAACCGAGCTATATGCTCAATAGTCGACTTCTTCTCCTAGAATAGAACAAACTCAGGCACCTTATACCCCCTTGGAAACTGATGAACTCGGTCGATCCAATCAGGGTATGGTTTCCTAGACGTCGGCCTCATTAAGGGCCTGACGTCAATTCCAAGCTGCTGTAGCGCCTCGACCATGTAATTTCTTTCCAGATCCGATGGTGCCTGTGGAACTGTTGTGGCGGGGAATGTCTCTAGTTGTGATGCTTGCAGCTCTGGTTCCCTTTCGCCCGTCGACCGTCATACACGTGATTGAGACTCCGCACCTTGCTCGCTTCCTTGTTGGCCGACAGGCATTCCTCCTACTTGACTCGGGAGCAAGTGCGTGTAAACATGCCCCCAGCCTGGGCATTTTCTATACTGGTAGCAGGATCGGCCACCCCGGCCCCAGCATTGCTCTAATTTGAGCTCTGAGCTGGAGCAGTCTTGCTTTGGCTCCCCTGACCGACCTCAGGCCTCCTGATCAAGTGCACATTCCCATACTGTAGGATGGGCCTTTAGTTAGTTTAGTGTTGACTCGACAATTGGCTTAAGACCCGTGACCGTCTCGTACATTGGGCTGAGAACAGTAGCCGCCTGTTGTATCATCCTCAGCATCATATCGTGATTATCTTTTCCCACTTGTTGCCTAATCATAGCCACCTCTTGGTTGGTTATTCTTGCAGGTGCCACAGCAGGAAGGGGGTTGGCTGGCGGAGCCACGACAGCGAGATTGGCCTCCGCGGCTATATGCGAAGATCCTTCAGCAGGAGGGTGTCTGGTCCCTTCCGCCGTAGTCTCGTGTTTGCCATGAAGAGTACCATCAAAATTTACCTACGGATGAGATATCAAACCGCTCTTCCAGGACTAACTGCCAGAAAACTACCTGAGAATGAACCTGGGTACTCACTTTAGAGTAGATTCCTTCCGACTCGGGATACTACCCATTCACTCACTGTGCCATTTCGGCACACCCTTGCGGCTGGTTAACGTAGTAATGTCCTTCCCTGCATTAGTTTAGAGCCTAAGAAGGTCTCCCCTAGGGCCGCTCTACTCCCTGTGTTCTTTCAACTGGTTAAACTGCCTTTCAGAACAGAAGCTGAAGCCTCTTTTATTATCTTTTAGGTACGGGAATTCTCTATCATAAATTGGGAACGAATAGGAACCCGCCCTTGGCGTAGAGTAACCCGTCCTCTAGCCAGTACCTCTGTAGAATTAGTTCTTTCACTTGGTGAACCAACATGTGAGTGAGTATCTTTGCTTGCTCATTTCTCCCGCCCTTCGATTGGAGCGCTATTCGACCCGTTATCATTTCCTGATTAGACGACTTCTCTTCTGATAATTTTAGTTATTCGCTGCTTCCTTACTCCTATTTCGGAAATATATAGAAAAAGGTGGGAATAATATATAACAAATGGGTAAGACAACCAAGGGCAATTCAACGGCTTTATGAGATAATAGGTATACTTTCTGCGTAGGCAGGCCCAGCAGTATCCAATCAATGTAGTTGGCGGAACAAAGGAAAAAGGAATGAGATAAGTATTAGAGGAAGATCTAAGTACCGAGAGGGTATAGTTCGGGTATCATTCTTCAGTCCCTCTTCCCTACTTGATAATAAAAGCAAGCAGTAAGCAAGTAAGCCTACCAGTGCAGCAGTTCTGTCCCCCCACCTTCAGTCTCTCAATCAGGCATTTCAGTAATTCCTCGAGCTAAGTAGGTAGGGCTGGGTGTTAAGACCCTCGCTCGGGGATGCCCGACCCTGAGGAAGAAGTCGAAGGTCATCTGTAGAGAGATCTTCTTTCTTTTATTGCTGGAAATGCCTTTGATTGGAGGTGAGGGACCAATGCTATGGCTGTTGGTGAAGTGAATTGATCCTCGGGCATGGTTTCGAGCCTTTCTCCTTCCTTATCCTTAAGCATTCCTTAATGGATGGCTCGGTATAATGTTTTATGGGTCATATTTCTTGTTTGGACGTTCCTTCGCGGATCTTTTCAGACAAGGAGGGAACAACATCCCGGTCCGATGTTGGTTTTCCAACCCGACAGGAAAGTCTTCCCAAGCGCCCGACTCAACGAGAATATAGCCTCATAGCTGGCACGGCAAAGCGTATCGTCCCCTATCTTTATAGCACCCCGGACACCCAATTGATCGTTCCCCGATTTACACCCGAAAGCCCTGAGTTCTACCCGATCATCCCCAGATATAGATGCGTCACACAAGTAACTCTCTTCTGATCCGCGACCGTGACCTAATTTCTTAGGCGGCTGTGTCAAGCCAGTTCTCTGATCCGAGGGGGACTCTTGTGAAGTAAAGAAAGTTTCCAGGAGGGATCGAACCGAACTCCCACTCCAAGCTTTGGCATATGGAATAGAGTTTTTTAGCTAGTCTTATGAGACTAGCTTTGCTTTATAGAGTACAAGAGCTTTCCCTATCAGCTGTAACTAGATAAGAAAGAATAAGTCCTGCTTTGCTTATTATAAATAAATAGAAAGTCTAAATTGAAGACTTTCATTTATTTATATAATAAGGATTGCCAACAAAGCCTTTTTTTGTTTGGGTCCAGGGCTTCTTTGTTTCGGACAAGAGTGTCCAGCACGCAAGGGGAAATAGAATGCCCAAGGAAGATTAGCATGGGCAGAAGTGAGATTTTATTGGATTCCATTCTTGAGCCACTCACGAAGTCCGTGGTTAGGCTTGTTCAGATCAGAGGGGAGGCCATAATTTAGTAGCTTTAGGGCTGGTTATGAGGACATGGTCGGTGCTTTCATTGATTCCTTGGCACCAGATCCCTAATGTGCCGAGTGTGGAGAAGGGCTAGACGATCATGGGCACAAAGCCAGAGGAAGTCGTTCACTCTAGGAGTAGTTTGGGCAAATCCACTTCCAGTCACTCGATTGGAGTCTTTGCTGAGAGTCTTGATGAGCAGCCATATGGTAAGCATGTTTGCTTTTGAAGTTACCCTTGGGATCCGTCCTCCCTCTTTCTTCTTTTCCTTCCTGACGTGAACGGCCACTATTTATACTATATTGTGGGGGTATCGTGAGTGCGGAGCCTGGGGAGTACGAATTCAGTGCCATTCCGAAGAGATGGTGATAGGGAAGCAAGATATGTTAAGTATAGAGAGTAAGCCGGACCAAAATCTTACTGTTTGTTTTTCGCTACGCTCCTGGTGAAAGCGTAATTCGGTACGGTAGAAGGGTCTTGGCTTCTTTTCTCGATCTTCTTTCGAAAACTATGATCAGTCATGGCAAACTCCGGTTGCAATTTGTCAATAAGAAGCTGCATTTGAGGTGGAAGTCAGACTTCTGTGCTGTATGACGAGGAAGACGTGGGTCGCTCTTCAGCAGACCCCGCCATTCGATCAAGGGCTTTCCTACACAAGTGGCCTCAACAAAGAGTTGAACCTTGTTTTCGGGGAGCTGGAGCTCAGCTGGTTAGAGCAAAGGACTGAAAATCCTTCGTGGTTCGATTCCACTCCGAGTGAAGAAGTTCCAGGAAAGGCGGGATGCTAATAAAATTACTCGATGAAGACTCACTTTCCAGCGAACCTACGCCCGGTTTGAAGCTGTGTATTAGGGTAGGGATTTACTTTTTATTCCGTCTGACTAGAAGGTAGGACAGTCTTGTCTATTTACGACTGTGATTTCTGCCTAGCTTGCTCAGTTAAGTATACTTTAGGTTCAAGCAAGGGGTCGGTAGGAATCTGACTCCACATCGCTAACAAGCCTGTGATCTTTGAGCGTAGAAAGAAGTGAATGGCGTGGCAGTGAGGACTTTACTTAAGCATAGAATATGAATGCTTTGGCTATCCTATCCTTTCACTAAGATGCTTTCGTCCCTCGCTTCACTCTTTCCTATGATATCCCCAAGAGCTGAGTCAATAGCACCGGAGACACAGGGGGTATGCCCTTAACAAACAGTGGATAGGCAAACAAAGTAAAGCAGTAAAGGAAGAAGGTATTGCATTGGAAGAATGCCCGGGCCTTGACTTACCTTTACTTTAGGCATAGCATTCGCCTATTTCCGCGAAAGCCTGATCCGTGCGCTGATCCTTCTTTCTATAGTAGGAAGAAAAGATCGCAAGGGAATCACAAGTTCCATGGGTAAACCGAATCCGGGTATACCCATTTTTAGATCATGCCTCCGTAGTTTTTGGTATTTAAGCCTTCCATTTCTCTGCGACTTCTGGAACGGATGGGACTTTTCCCTCTCCAACTGGACTAGAATAAAGGAGGGTCGGCCCGGCCTGTGATCGTAGTCCGATAGCTATTCCTGCCCCAACTTAACCAATGGGGTCCGGTAGTAAGGGGTAAGAATGAACAGAAGGCGACTAACCAATCTCTCTTTGAAACCAGATGCCCGGAGATGTTTGATTCGTAGGGCTAGGAGATCGGTGAAGAGGGCCGGACAACCAAGCTAAAAGTTCTTCCATTACGGCTACTCCGAAATTTTGCACTACCACCTTATCCATCCATTACTGGAGACGAAAGCAGCTATCCCTAATGCCTTGCCCCTCTCCCTCCAGTCGGGAGCTAAACCTGGGGAGTGATAAGAGAAGGAAGGGAAGAATCGGCTAGGAAAAAAGAAGATTTAATCGTGTTAATGCTAAAAACTCAAATACCGGGTATTCTCCGACATTTTTAATATCTTATACTTGGTTCGAATCCAATTCCTGGTAAGGAAGGCAAAGATTCTAAAGAAATTCCTGGATGATGAACAAGATGCACTGCAGCAGCAATAGCAAGTCACTTTGGAACGACCCGGCATCGAGGTCTCTACTCCCCAACCGCACCACCTGGGGAAACCAAGCGAAAGAAGACAAGATCGAATCTCCAAGCACTGTCTTGTGCTCGTCTCGGTGAATGGACACAAAAGATAGATTTCATATTTTAATGAGAAAGCATTCTGAATCGGCATGAGCAAAAGCCCCCGTAAAAGCTTCAACAGGAAAAGCAGTTCAGCAAGACAATGGAAGCAAAATAAAAAAAAAGAATTGGCGGAGAACGGAAGGAATTTACGAACGGTACGACCAGGGAAGCCCGCCTAGCAAAGCCAAGCGTGGAAAGACTACCTAAAGCTAAGACTCCTTTTCGGGTGCTGCCGGTCTGGATTGATGCCTTTCCTTCTTTCCAGGATTAAGGATCTCCCAAAAGAATGAATGACCTCACCTCAGGAACAGTCGATGGGAAATCCCGCCATGCCATCGAGGGGCTAGTGTGACCATCCATAGCATACGACGGGCGAGAGGGGTACGTGGTGGCTCAGTGTGTCTACCAGTTTCAGGTGAGGCTATTCGGAGATCCGGGGCGAGTCCCGATTCCATATATACGGTTAAGCAAGCCCTGCCGCCAGCTTCCACCCAGACGACAAAAAACGTGAGCGCCTGGCGCGAAAGGTTGCTTTGCTTTACTAAAAAAAAGAATATAAGGCGCGTTAGCGCTTTAGTTTTCCAATAAGGGGCGGAGCGAGCCTAGAATAGCAGCCTATTACGTTTTCAGGCCCCTTTACTTTTTTTTCTTTTTTAAATAAAGCGCTAGTGCCCCTAATCCTATAGAGTCAGGCTCTTCTGCTATCAATGAAACCGAAAGAAACACAAAAACCCAGTGCGTTTTGTATAGATCGAGAGTTGTAGCTGGATTCTTTACTCATGACATACTGGGAAGAATTGCAGGAAATCGTTCGATAAGACTTCTCACTACTATTTGAAAATTATATCCGACGATCAAGACAATTCCCGCGAACTCTTTCATTTCAGTTTATTCTTCTTCTTACAAAGCAAATAGCATTTCCTATTGATTTGTCCCCTATCCTATAGAGCTGGACCTATTATGATTCTTTCTGAATTATCCGTCGCTTATGCTGTTCCCAAGGACTAGCAAAATCGAAATAGCGAAATTCTTGGGTCATCTCAATGGGTTCAGAAACCACACGTTTCTCTGGATCATCATAGCGTACTTCTACATATCCACTCAGAGGAAGGTCTTTTCGTAATGGATGACCCTCGAAACCATAATCTGTTGATATACGGCGTAGATCCGGATGATTGATGGAAGAAACACCAAACATATCCCAAACTTCTCGCTCCCACCGGCCGGCTGATGGAAATAGACTGACTACCGGAGATATTCGTGTTACTTCGTCTGCACTGGTTTGTATAAGAATGCGTGAGTTATACCGAGTACTCAGTAAATTATAGACCACTTCAAATCTTCGTTTTCGAGAGGGATAATCAACTCCGCAAATATCGATCGAAACTTGAACCCTTGTATAGGTATGCAATTTTAGAAAGCACAAAAATTGAAATAGGTAGTCCGTTTTGGTACCATATCTATTCCCATGTTCCGATCTTTCAAAATAGTAAACCCATTTTCCGGGTAAAGAATACAAACAATATCTTAATAAGAATTGGCTATCCATATAAAGATAACGAATGCTTTCTCCTCGTTCATATTCTTTTCTTGCTCTAATAAACTCGCACCAGCTTGGCATGATTATATATTCACAGTAAAAGTGATCCGCTTTGCTTTCTTTTAGCAAAGACTTGTTGTAATGTAACGAACGAATGTATGTGGTTGTTTACCAGAAAGATATTGGACTCTTTTTTCTTTGTCGGCTGTAAACCAAGTTGCAAGACCGGGAATGAGCTTTACAACCTGGTTCCCAGTTCTTGAAGGGAGGGGAAGATCCCGCTACAGATCTAATTGCCTTGCCTACAACAGACAGATCTGGGGGCTATGGCTTTGAACGGCTCTAGCGAAAGTTATCTTACCGGGAAGGCGTGAACCCAGAGGTGATCTGGAGGTAGCTCGGAATAGAGATCCATCCCAGCCGGGGTTAGGAAGCTACCCTTCTAACATAAAGGGAGACCTAGTTGCTAACTTAACCTTAAGGAGCTTTGCAGCACTCCTTTCTCAAGTAGGGGATGCTAAAGTAGTTGAGACCCCAGAGGAAAGCACTGCAATCAGTCCTAAAGGTAGATGCGACTTCGTTCCTTTCTTTTCTTATAAGAGTGTTAGCGCACTGAATCTCAAGGCAATTGCACCTTAGCCCAATAAACGAGACAGGGAAGGCTCTTACACCAAGAAAGGCATGGGAGTCTTTTCATTTGGGCGTGTCATCTCAAAGCGAGATTGTGCGCATCTCTCTTATATATATGTAATTGTCTGTCCGACTTTTGATAGGTCGAAAGACAAGATCCATAATTTAGTCTAGTCAAAAAGGATCTATTATACGCGAATTCCTTGGGATCTATAGAGATGCGCTATCGGTGACTCGATTCTTTATCTTTATTTCCCTGTAACCAGAAAGGGCTCGACTTGGTCAGATGGGTGCGTGCGCTTCGGTTCGGATAAGGCTAATTTATATGCTTACACTAGAACTATGGCTCACGAGGAAGCCCTGGTCCTGACTAAGGAATGGGATCCCCGTACTTTTTTTCCTATTTTATTTATTCTTTCATGTCGAGCTTTCGAAAGCCACTGGGGAGGGAGAATGAACGATCGACTGCTAAAGATCGTGAATAAAGCATTGATAGCTTTGCAGAGGAGAAAAACGATGATTCTTCCCGAAGGTTTTCCTTGCATGCTGAAGTGAACAGGGGCGGTACCAACTACGACTAGAAAGCGGTCACTCAGAAAGTCCGTTTATAAGGACTGCTCCTCTATGTGCTCCGAGACCCTCTCCTTGCTCGAGGGAAGATGTTCTCTGCTTCAGCCGCGGGCCGAACACCTGAATTCCAAGCAAAGGAAGATGATTCAGTGGAGTAATACACTGTGTGGGACGGAGTAAGGGCCCATCGAAGAAAGAAGAAAAGACTGCCTCTTTTCTGTCTTACATGGACTCCGGTCTCTCTACCTTCAGCGTGCCCCAGTCTGCAACAAAGCGAGTAGCCTGGTCAACGAGTGCGAAGGGAGCTTTGGTTACGAATAAGGTTTATCTATCGTAGGAAGTGTAGTCGCCAAAAGGCGAGTTGAACGAAGGGCCTAGGGAAAGTCGGGGCTGAGCAACCTTTCTCTAGCTTTTTCAGTGGGGGAACTTGGCGTGGGAGGGGCTTCAGATGAGCTCCTTCGAGATCTCAAAGCGGAAATCCTCCGGTTTATGGAACACTTACAGAATATCGATGCACCGGCTATTCCCCATCATGTGCAGCTCCTAGGATCACAGCTTTTATTGCATCAACAGCTTCTTCCTCTATAAGATCTGCTGCGGATGATATAGCTGCTCCTAGTCCGACAACTGGAGCAAGAACCAAGGATGGCACGTGCTTTCCTAAATCCATTTCACCGGGTGTTCACTCAAACTCCTTAATCATTGAATCCGGATCGGAAGGTGACTCCCCTAAGGCCTAAGGCTTACTCAGGTAAGACTTCTTCCTTCTCCCCTTTCATGCTCTAAGCGGGAGGCGGGTCGGCGAAGAAAGAAATGGCAATAAAGCCATCTCCGGTAGTCAATAAAAGCTGATCTACGACAAGCCTTCATCAATAGTTCAGCAACCAGAGCTACTAGGCTAGTCAAGACAAGGCTAATTAAGAATTTTAAGTCCCTATCCGTAAATATTGGAGTTCTCTAGACCGAGGCGCTAAGGATGAAAAGAAAAAAGGCTCGGTCGTAGTAGTTGGAACGAACTCGGTAACAATGACCAGTCATTAGTTAAGCTGGCTTGGCTTACGCTTCCTTCCCTCGAGGACAAAGACCCTCTCCCTGACAGTAGGGGTAGCGCCATAGACTCTCTCTTTGGCTTAGAGGTCGCTTCAACGGCTGAGCTGCTTAGGCTTGGTGTACCAGGAAAATATTCTATATATAGTGCAAGTGGCATCTTTCTTTCAGACTGCTTTACTTAGGATGGAGTCCTTGCTTAGCCGAGCTGGAAGCTATACTCTAGGCGGGCTGATAATCCTCTTCTTTTTCTTCCGGGAATGAGCTGTTGTAAGGCCTTGTCTTTTTCGAAAGCTAAACCTAAAAAAAGTGCATATTTATTTTTTTCTGGAATAGGTGAATCCATGCTTATTTATTTCCTTCCCGAGTTGAGAACAGAGGACAATCCCACCCTAGCTATTGGACTTTGATCCTTATCGACTTTGACCGAAAGAGCTATTCTTTTCCTGAGACTGGGAAGCGTAAGGCCGGACAGAAAGTCTTGTACGAGGTTCAGTTCAGGCATAGCTACTGGAAAAGAAGTCATGCCTCATTCTTATTGATGTAGATGGGCAATCACCAATGGCTGAAATGAGAAAGGGCTTCGCTATGAATCCGTAACGACGTACCGACTGGCTCTCCGATAGACTCGTAGATAGAATGGCCTTTCATCGACCCCTTTCTACTCACCCAGGAACCGAGGAGACAAAGATAGAAGAAGAATTCTTTTTTTTTCGCCCGAGGGTTCCTTTAGAGAAGAACCACGCTAAATAGATAGGATCCATTTCCACCAATTTCAGCTATTACAAAAAGTAGCGAATGGAAAAAACGGAGTAGCGGGTCTCTCAGGTTAGAAAAGGAAGAACCGAAAGAAGATCTCTAGTTGAGCCTTTACGCCTTTACTATTCAGAGAAATGTCCCACTCTTGGCACACAATCTCTAGGATAGGTTCCTAAACGTGCTATATCTAGGGACAGGACAAGGGTCTTAGCGAAAGAGGTAGGGCGAAGACCAACCGAGAGGGGCTATGTGCACTTAACGTGATCGATGGATCTGTCAAAGCTTTCTTTTATTACGCGTGTACCTATCTCCAACTCCGATAGGGGAAAGAGATTGAGGATAGTTTGACATAACCAGGCATTCATTCCTTAGTCACGAGTGAGCAGCTGCTTCTCCTAAAGACTGGGCTCCCAAGGCATAAGAAAAAGAGAAAGCGGATTAGGAAAGATTCCAAAGATTGCTTTACTCATAGACAGGGTTCAGGTTAAGTACGCTTAAAATAAAAAGGATAAAAGAAATAAATACTAAAAACTGAGGGAGGTGGGAAAGGTCCGGGCTCTTCTTTCTTTGATTTGAAAAGAAGGTGAGAGCCTTAACCCTCTGGTCTGTGGGTAAACCATTCAAAGATAGAAAGCAAGTGTCCTGCCTGAGGAGCAGTTTATGAAACAGAAATCCCGAGTAAACAGGCTTGAAGCTGGTGATCAAAACACTAGCTATTTTCACAGAGTTGTCAAAGCCAAAGCTGCTAAGAGCAGAATTCTATCTATCACCTCTGCTACAGGAGATTGAGGAACCTGCTTTGATTAAAAAGGAATTCTTGCAGCATTTCAAGAATTTCCTTGGAACTGCAGATAGCAATGGTTGAGGTGGTGACACTGAAGAGATCAGATCATTGCTAAGCCATTTTCTCACTGATGAGCAAGGATCTGCACTGGTGGATATGAATCACACAACTAAGCCTCTGTTCAATTGATATCAAAAGAAAGCGTTAAATAAATATATGCTAGAGTTTTCCTCTCTTCACTCCTTTCCTTGTTGGATACTATCAGTGGAAAGCAGTCCAACTCCTCTGGAAATGACAGCCAACCGGAGTCTGGAACCAGCAAGCACTTAGGCCCTATCTTCTCTCTTTAACTAGAGAGGTAGGTAAACCTGAGTTTAGAGCCACCTCGATTCGGAACACCAACCGAATCCTAAACTGACTTCGGAACAGGTTCGAGAGCTTCTCGATCGAAAGCCTTTCCTATCTAGTGTCAGCTGATCCTTCAGCGTCTGCGCCAACTAAATCGGAAGCTTAATTCGAAAGACGATAGTAGGCTCGAGGGGGATAAAAAGAAGGATTCTCGGTCCCCTAAAATAAGAAAGCTGGTTAGACTGCAATGTATGCCTATGGAAAGAAAAGTCACGAAAAGCGATCCATATGATCATAATAAAGAATTGCCTATACGTCTTTTAAAACAAGAATGTTGCGATCCCAAGCGCAAAAGCTTTCTCTCTCCCAATCAACGATGATCTCAGTAGCGCGAACTATAGTAACAAGGCTCTAGCCAACCTAGTGGAGTAAGTGGAGGACGTTGATAGACGATTTGGTCTACTACCTCGGCTTGATCTATTGGGACTGGAATTCTTTTTTCGTCTTTCACGGATTAGCCTTTCGAGTCCCTCCTATCGTAAGCAAGTCTTGAAGGTCGACCGATAACGAGAGGAGATTGATCAATAGAGTTGCAAAGAAATGATGAAATAAAGTAAAGGAGCCAAAGAGCAGTAGCGCGCCGAACAGGCGACCCTATACCGAAGTCTCCACCTCGCCTATGGATTGAACCTCTTCTCCGGAATGAGTGAGTGTAGTGGTGAACTCTTCTTCTAGCAGCCCTTTATCCTCTACCGAAGGAAGCAAGTCGGTCAATCTCGTAAGTATACTTTACTTTTCCTGTACAGCTAGTAGGCGGATAAATTTACTCGTGAAAAAAAAGAGCGTAATATCGAGGGAAGGACCAGTCCCCGACTAACTAATAGGGATTGAGGCAAGGGAAGTAGCTCTTACGAACCCTTTAGTCTAAAACTAAGAGATTCTTTATGCTGTTACCTGAAGTTCAAGGATTAAAGATGTGTGAAAATGGAGGGGAATTCTATTGGGCTGAAGGCAGGTTACTTTGGGTTAGTGTTCAGTGACAATGGTAGCTAAAGGCTTAACCCATTGTTGAGTACCCAGATTCTAAAACAAACCCCGACCTCAAGAGAATCCGGGGATATCAAAAGAAGCTTGACCGGTAGGGAGAGAGAAGTTTGGGATATCTTATGAGTTTGGGGCTAAGGCCTGTAGCTATCGGAGTTTCACTCTTCTCTTCACCGGAATTGGAATCTACTTCACTAGATGGAACAAAGATCAAATCTTCCGGAATAACTACTTTATTTAATTTTATACCGGTCTTTCTCGGAAAGCAGTAAACGAGGGAACGCTTTCGACTTAGAGGAAAGAGAGAATATTAACTTCGGAAAGCAGGCGCATAGAGTCGTGAAAAGCAAAGACCTCCGCTGAGCTAGATTCAACTTCCCCTGAGCTTGACTGAGGAAAGAGAACCGAAGTCAGTGTGTTAAGCAATGTTTTTAATTTCTTTTCTTGGCCCGGTAAAGCTTTCCCATCGAGAACAGGATTGGCAATGGCTAGTGAAGAGCTGAAGAAAAGCTATTCTTTCTTATTAGAGCTTGAAGCGGATAACTTCAATAGAAGAATTCCTGGATCTTACTTCACTACTTTCTTTTTCAAGGGATGAGCTCTGACTCAAGCTATCGAGAAGGGATCTAATCCAGATATTGACCATAAAGCACACAATGTCATTTACAGGTCATTCAAGGCTAAATCTTATTGAGCCCTGAAATCTTCCTGGAACGGGATTCCCTTATCGACGCTTCTTTCTCCTGTAAAGTCGAACCTAGTTAGGAGTTAGTCTTTCCCAACCAAAAATGTTGATGGTATACCTTAAGAGTAGTCAAAGCTTTCAATCTCTCTCTTATTAGAAGATACAAAAGGCAACTCTCCAAGTAACCTGGCTCTGATACCACTTGTCACGGCCTTAGCACTCCGCTTTCTAACGCAACCGTGCGCTCTGCTCCTCTTTCTTTATTTGCATAACCTCGCATCACACACAACAACAGGCATGGTTGCGCACCAACCAGAGTCGGTCCTTGCTTAGGATGCCCACAACCCCATACATTATCATACAAAGTATATTACCTTCCGGAAGAGCGGGTCGGGGAGCACCTTAGTAAAGATTGATAGCCGGCCTCTTGGAGACTCGAGCAATCCCTTCACACCGCCCTCCTCACTCCTCATCAAGCAATGGATGGTAGTAGTGCTGTCAAGTCAAGAGTTCAGACCGTCGAATGAATTGTGGCCTGGTGGGAGGACTTGTGTTACGATGCAGCTGGCACCTTTGAGGTCTCGTTGCAGAGTAGGCAGACACTCTTGCGTGCACTGTACACGGTTGGCGCGGTTGTGATAACTTAATGGAACTTTTGAGTAGAATTCCGAGGTGTGGAAAAGTGGAGTAGTGACTTTGTGGTCCCCGATTGGTACAAGAGTCAGATGGTTAATCTTGTCAGTAAGGGCAAAGTTAGGATTGAGCTTATGGTAACAGGGGGGCAAGAGTGTTACTGTTACACTTGGAACTTCAATCTTGGCTGGTCTGTCTATTCAAACCAGTACTCGAGAGAAGGGACTCAAAGCGCTGTTCTCCTAGGGCTGACTCAACTAAAATTTTATGGAAGGAAGTACTCGATCACTTATAGCTGGATTTGATCCATCAATGGAAGCTCGATTGTATCGCAGGTTGGTATGTGCCGCTTTATCCTTCCTTCCAAAGGAACATTGAACGAAGGGCTCATCTATAGAAAGCAAGCTATAGCTATGGGAATAAGTCATGTCCTAAGCCTAAGGTTTTGGGCACCGTAGTCTCATCTATATCGATGGCATTAAAAAGGGGATTTCCTTCTTTGCCACATCTTTCTTCTCTTAAGAAATTCCCTATTCAGGGTTTCCTGCTCCTCAGTGAACCGGATCAACCACGACGGCAGGGTCTACTTCTACTGGTCTTGGATTCTCCCTGCATACATCATCATCAACGAACGACTAAAAAGAAGGCTTATACTTTTATCTCCTCTGAATCTGCAATGCTGTAATCTGCATCTCCCTTAGTCTTTTCACTTCCACCTAACCTAGAACCTAGGATAGTTAGAGGTTTAGGATCAAGCCCAGCCTCAGCTATGGTCTCCCCGCAACAGTTCTCGATGAGCCGCAACCTCAGCATCAAAGAGGTTCTCACTCCCTTCCAACAAAGAAAGTTCAGCTTGATCAGAAACAGACCCAACAAGATCACCTTGGGACTGACCAGACCGAAACGGGTCAGAAGTGGAAACTCTTTACTCGCTGGAAAGAGCGAGTAGTAACAACAGGAGCTTGGAAAAAATCCTCGATGGAAACATCTGGGGATAAAGCAGTAGCGTAATACCACCTGACGTACTTGAGCCAGGCTTCAGTCCAAGATCTTAGAAGTGTCATATCCTCTAAGTACTCAAAAGTCTCAGACTTATAAGTACTCATTGGAGGCACCACAAGATCCTTAGGTCTGAAAGCTTGTTGAAGCTTCCAGATCAATCGACCTTTTAAATAAGGGTCGACAGGACAGCACTGGCCAAGCCACAACTCGAAAGGTAGCTTAGCCTTTAACCAAATCGCCTTCAGCCGTAAGACTGTAGACGACTTAGTGTGGTTAAGTTTACCAAGAAGCCTATAACCAATACCATACAATCGACATAGAGTGGAAAACCTCTGTATCTTATAGAGATGACAAAGGGAATACAGTCCATGTATTGTATGGGAATTAGCCTGGTTTCGAAGAGAGGGGATAAATCCACTGTTAAATTCTTACACCTAAACTTCTTAGCAAACTCAGCGCCACCCACATCTGAGACTAAAGACTTAGGAAGTGATATAGTCACACCTAAATCCTTAAGTGTAGATAGGTAGACTTCTGCGACCTTTGAGTCGGCGATACAAATATCGTCGCCAAGGATAGCATACTTATCAAAGCGCTTCCCCGGATATATCTTCTCCGCACACCACCAAATGGTGGGACAGTGTAAAGAGCGGCCAAGAAGCGAGATATCCAAGAGGTTGCCCTGATCCTTGGGCTGATAGTAAAGTAATTTGCTCTTGAATGACAGGTCTACTCTCGGATACAAAGGTTCTATGTTCAAGCAATTGGGCAACTTTCATTGGATCCTTCCGAAGTAGGCGAAGGTAGAGTTGCTGACCTGAGCGCTTTGGCTCTTTTTGGTAAGTCTTCTCGGAGTAAGAACCTTTCTTTTTGAGCCGGCGCGGAGACCTATGGTCTCCATTCCGCCTTATCTTTGCTCTCTGTCGGTGTGAAGTTGCTAGCATAATCTGGTAAGCAGCGGGCTTTCTATCCTCAGAGGTTCCGGTCACGCTAGTCTAGAACATCTTCCGACCGTTGGCTGCTTGCTCTCTGGACTCCAGGAGCGACTTCCTTTGAGTTGCATCGAAGAGAGTCTCTTATAAGCAAGTTCCTGTCAAAGGGAATCATTATTCGTAAGTTCCCGTGTGTAAAAGTTGCCTAATCAAATCAAAAGGGCGAAAACCTCTTGCTCTATCTTGCGTCCCTCCATCCCAGATCTCTAGGAACAGGGCTGACAGCAACACCATTAATCGAACGAGTCGGGATGAGAACTGGAAAGAGAGAACGCTAGTCGAACTCCTTATTCTTATGAGCTCCTTGACACTCCCATCCGCGGACTGATGGATTAACTGCATCTCTTATTATAGTTAGATAAACAGATCACTTCTATTATATACACCAAAAAGGCTGAAGCTAATCTATTTGATATCCCCATTCTACTTCCTATATCTATTAGAGGCCCCGAGAGGCAAGCGATGAGGCGAGGCAGGGGTGGCCGGTGTCCCTGCTGCACTCTAAGGATGGCATATGATTAACTAGCGCAGGAGTGGCCTTGTCATTACCTCGCTCAATCTCGTATCAGTCTACATGCCCTCCTTAGCCGAAGTGAACTAAGGGTTATAATAGACTAGTTCTCTTATCCGGGATATTTATCATATGTTGCTATTCCAGGATCCAGAGGAGAATATGTTCGATAGAATAATATTGTGTATTGCCACATCCTCAAGGTTTAGATCCATTATTTACAGGTCAGTCTTCTTCATAAGTTCCCTTCCCGGGCTAAAGTTGCTTTGTATTAAACGAGTGATTCTTCCCTTTCTAAATTAAAGCATGTCTGTTATGCTAGTTCATCTATAGAACGTCAAGACCTTGTCTTCCGTAAGCTAGATACCCGAGAAAGTATATTAAGGTCATACTTACCGCCCACAGGGTCAAACATTAACAACAAGAAAGCCAATTCATAG